CAAGCACAAGCTTATCGCCAAATGTCCCTTCTATTAAGAAGACCACCTGGTCGCGAAGCTTATCCAGGAGACGTTTTTTATTTGCATTCCCGCCTTTTGGAAAGAGCCGCTAAACTAAGTTCTCGTTTAGGCGAAGGAAGTATGACTGCTTTACCAATAGTTGAGACTCAATCTGGGGACGTTTCGGCTTATATTCCCACTAATGTCATTTCCATTACAGATGGGCAAATCTTCTTATCCGCGGATTTATTCAATGCTGGAATCCGTCCAGCTATTAATGTGGGTATTTCCGTCTCCAGAGTAGGATCCGCAGCTCAAATTAAAGCCATGAAACAAGTAGCCGGCAAATTAAAATTAGAATTGGCTCAATTTGCAGAGTTAGAAGCCTTTGCGCAATTCGCTTCCGATCTAGATAAAGCTACTCAGAATCAATTGGCAAGAGGTCAACGATTACGGGAGTTGCTCAAACAATCCCAATCATCCCCTCTCGCGGTGGATGAACAGATAGTTACTATTTATACCGGAACGAATGGATATCTTGATCAATTAGAAATTGGACAGGTAAAGAAATTTATTGTTCAGTTACGTACCCATTTAAGAACAAATAAGCCTCAGTTACAAGAAATTATATCTTCTACCAAGGTATTCACCGAGCAAGCGGAAGCCCTTTTGAAAGAGGCTATTCAGGAGCAGATGGAACTATTTCTACTTCAGGAACAAACATAAAGAAATTGGTTATTTCATTTGGTAGAGTCTCTTAGTACGACATAAATTGTTGAGAAAAGAAATGGCTCTGATTCGAATCATTCCAAATATGTTTCTTGGAATAGCAATCCAAACAAAATAGATGTAAATAAATTGCGTCCAATAGGATTTGAACCTATACCAAAGGTTTAGAAGACCTCTGTCCTATCCATTAGACAATGGACGCTTCTCGTCCCGATTCTCTTCTTTCTGATTCCTCCTTTCCATTCCCTGTTTGGATAAACACAGAAACAATCAGATTGTATGCGTCTTAGGGAATAAAGACGCATATTCAAATCAATGATGGATGTATTATGATTCATATCGAGCGGGTAGCGGGAATCGAACCCGCATCGTTAGCTTGGAAGGCTAGGGGTTATAGTCGACGTCGATTCATCACTATTAACGTCTCTAATTCAAAACCGAACATGAAACTTTGGTTTCATTCGGCTCCTTTATGGAATAAAGGATAGATTCCCCGATTTAGGGCGTAAAGTAACCTAAACGAAAAAATTGACGATGTATGATATTAGTATGGAAATGGAAAGGTATGGAAATAAAAGAAGGAAGTCATAGCAAATCGGAATAAGAAAAATTCGATCCATAACACCTATGTCAGCTTTTCTGTCTGAATGTATCCAAAGCTACTCGCTTTCTAGATGATCCCTCTAGAGGAGGGGTATTATAAAAACCCTTCTAGTTACTTCGTTCCCTATTTCTACTGACATGAATCCTTAGGAAAAGAATCTGATTTCTACCGAGCTGAAACAATATATGCCGATGGCCCCGGTAAACCGAAGTCACCGTTTAATAGCTATTTGGCTTCAATCTCCCCTTTACAAAAATCGAAGATCTAGTTACGATTAGAAATACACTTTTGTATCTTCATCCATGGATCTTTTACTCATACTTATCTAATTCTAATTGGAAAACTCAAAAAATTATGCTTCGCAATTCCATAATCCCAGTTTTTGGATGCAAATCGCGAAAATTATATTCTTCCCCAATTGTGGCATTGATAGGAAAGGGTGAAACCCTTATAAGAAATAAAGTTTTTGATCGGAATATGAATGTATCAAACCGAAAGAACCCTTAACTATTTCAGTTGGTAATAGAACGAATCACACTTTTACCACTAAACTATACCCGCTACATTGTGATTATTGTATAGGAATGGCCCATTTGTCGAACAAGGAGATGAGGCGCGATCAAGATATTGTGAATATTAGAGTGCTGACATGCCCTGTCTCCGGGGATACTTGATGAAATAGGGCAAGAGGATAAATAAAAAACCTTTTTGTTTTGCTGTAGAAGTCGTTACTCAGAGGTCCGATAGAATCGGCGAGGTTGGACCAGAAAAATAAGTTTTGTGCAATAATATATATAGTTAAGTTATAGTTCCATTTTTTTTTTGCTCAAGTCAAGCGTTTATTTAAACAAAACAAAGCTTGTCTCTTGAGTACTTGAGGGAACATACATACGCTTTTCCCATTCCAATAAAAAAAAGCAACGATGAATCAAAGGAAAAATAAGGAAATAACAATATAATAAATTTCCTTCATATCATCATATCATAGAAATCGAAATAGCTCTTGTTGCTGCTTCAACTCAATAACATATTGAGTTTTCCAATTTCTCATTTTAGGTTAGGTTGAAAAGGGGGGGAATGGCCTGGCCAGTGCCTAGCCAGGCCGGGAGAACAAAAGAAGAACCTTTCGAACGAAATAAAATCAAAGAGGGATCTTTTTTTCCTTTTTTCCTTTAGAGATACCTGTTTTGAATGGTTGTATAAATAGGATTTCTTATACAATTCATATATATCTCTAGAATAAAGAAAAAGAAATATTAATCTTTACTTCACACGTCGTGTCACATATGAATTATTCATTTTTTTTTTTAATTTGGAGAGATGGCTGAGTGGACTAAAGCGGCAGATTGCTAATCTGTTGTACGAGCTATTCGTACCGAGGGTTCGAATCCCTCTCTCTCCGTTTCCTACGCTCACTTGATATTTATCTTTCTCATTCTATAAACCCCGAGTCCCTTTGGTTTGGTTGGATTGATGATTTCATTTAAATAAATGAAATGTATGGAATAGATAAAATTTGAAGTTAAGAAGAGGGATTTAGAAACCAAACAAAAAAAGGAAAGAAAAAATCTATTATTCTTTATTCTTCGCGTCCAGGATTACGTCCTGGGTCATTAGACAGGAATCCGAAGATGAAGAGCGAAACAAAGAATATCACCACCGTATAAACGAACAGTTTGAGAGTAAGCATTACAAATCTCCAAGACCTGTTGGGGGAGAAAAAGGGAATAGATTCTCAACCTTTGTACCATCTCATTTTTTGACACCAAGAAACGAAGTGGTTTTTAGAAAAGAAAGGAATTAACAGGAATTCAATTCATTTGTATTGTAATAAAATAAGGTTCTGATTCCTTCGTTACCAAAAAAATCTCGTCATACCTACAATGCGATTTGTTGATATTGCATTGCGGGGGCTCAGAATACCGTATGCGCTCCATGGATGGAGGGTCAGAATGAGGAAATGAGGTGATCCGGATTCACGGAGTCTATTGAAGAATGTTCAATGTTTGAATCGAGGGTTCTTGTCTTAATGCACTACTTATCTCATCTTTCTTGGTAAAATTGGTAAAATATTTTTTTTTTTTTTTGAATAAGTCGTGAATCTTTCTAGAACAATATCAAGGATCTCATCGAAAACTTACAGCAGCTTGCCACACAAAGGCTAAGAGAAAAAAGAGCACAGGTATGACCGGCATAAAATCCACGATTGGGTTCAAAAAAGCATAAGCCTCGGGCAATTTTGCGAAGAAAAAACCACTCGGCTGAAGGGCAGAATTAAGACAGATACAGATTAAACTAAAGATATTAGGCATAACAAATATTTTGTTCTTAGAATAATATCATTTTTATTGAGTTATTTCTTGAAGGGAAAAAATCAAGAAAGAGGGTAGGTAAAAAAGTCCTTCTTTCTTTGAATTCCCCCAATCAAAGATCCTTCAATTGTCAAATTGAATTATACGGAATCATACTTTCATACAATATCTTAATTATCTTAATTTAATTATATGTAATGATCAATGAATTTAGTTTTATTCCGGATCTACACGTGTCGAATCTCAGCAACAACTTCTTTCTTCCATAGATACTGGGCTGGAATTGACGAACACCCAATACCAATATTAATGTATATTCGTGTTTGAATAGAAACATAAATGGGGCGTGGCCAAGTGGTAAGGCAACGGGTTTTGGTCCTGTTACTCGGAGGTTCGAATCCTTCCGTCCCAGATTAATTCCATCTTAACTGAACAAATATTATTTGTTCTCTTTAATCATCTAAATTTCTATTTAGGAGGTTCATGTTGGATACAATGTAATCGTAATCTATTCTTTATTTCTAGTTTTTTTCTTTCTAGTTTTGTTTTTAATGTTAATGATTCTTTTCTGAATTAGACTTTACCTTTCTATTCTGTATTCTGTTTCCTACACACGGAATTCACTTTCAATGACTGACACACGTATGAAAAATCCATGATTTTGGTATAGGCGTGGGGGGAGCATAGACATAGATCCATTGAAAAGATATTTTTTTTATTTAATTCAAAATTGGATTATTCAGTCTATGTCCGTACCGTTCATATTGGAGTTGGTTAGTCAAAAGAAACTTTATGCTTGAATCCAGAAAATTCTGATTCCTGCATGATCCATTCTGAGTCGAAATGTGAAAGAAACCTCTTCTATCTTCTAACTTTTAATTAATGGTAAAGCAGATATGGTAATCGTATCTCATTTAATAATTATCCCAATTTAGAATTCATTTTATTTGGATTCTAATGAGGGTTCGAGTTCGTGGTACTAATTCCATCAACGGGATTCGAGTTCCTAAGACTGGACTCAAATGAAAAAATGGGAATAAAAAACGGATCTGGACCTGTTTTGTTTTGCACTTATACGTGTCTGGTACTGGTATAGCACGCAGCTTATACAGCTTATAAGAAAAGAAGATTCTTTTGTTGGTTCACCGGGTATGCATGATTCATAATCCAGATGAAATGTTTTTTAGATATGTGATGTGCTGATCAACAATCCACAATGGAAGGTATCAATTGAAATATCTGTGGCTATTCCCGATTTCATCAACAAACAATCAAGTTCAATAGGAATAGATGCATTGTATTGTACCCAATTTGCATCTGGTTCTAATGAACTGATGAATAATGGAATTGTAAATCCATTGGTAGGCAGAATCGTGGATTTCATTTACTTGACTTTATCGAACGACTCTGGAAGCAAAAAAGCAGAATATGCCGAAAAGAAGCATGCCACCCTTTTGTATTGTTATTGTTCTATTTCAGTAAGAACAAACAAAAAACAGTCTTTGGTTTCGGTCAGAAATTTCTGTGATGCCTTAAAATACCCGCGGTAACAGCTGTATATATAACATAACCCGATGGATACCGAAAGATCTTGCTGCTTTGATTCTGATATTCTCAATCAGATTCAAGAATGAATCGAGGACGTTCACTTTATCTTATTTACTTTACTGTGTCTTTTTTTATTCATTTTTTGACTTTTACTATATTTCTTATTATGTTTGATGCTCATGAACAAAGAAATGAAATTAGTTTTAGATTTTGTTTCTCGTCCCATTTATCTGGTTTAGACAGTTGATGATTTAAGGAAAAGCAAAATTAAATTTCATGTTATTATGATGATCAAAATGATCAAATTGACGTCTAGGAGATATCCGTAATTACAGTTATTCGTTGTGATTGCACAGACTTGCTGATTGATTCAGAGATCAAATTGAGTCTTTACGGAAGAACTGCTTTCCACCAATAGCAATGATGGCAAAGTACGAGATTTTTTTATGTGAAACCATTTTTAATGAATCCTTGATACTCGATGAAGTCTGAGATTAGTTAATTTATCATTTACCATCAAACCACTTTGGCCCTTTCTGGTTCATTGGAATGGCTTAATCAGTTACTAACTCATTCTTTTCCGGTATTGGAAATCCAATTAAAGATCTTTAGTTTAGCTTAGTCGTTCGAGCAAGAATTGGCTCATTTCACTCATGACTGATTGTCACAAATGATTAGGTTGTTAACTAACTTCTTGTTTATTCGTCTTTCTTATAAATGGTGAAATAAATGATTCATACGCTAGAATCCGGGGGCAAACTGGATACTTGTTAGATATACATATGCGTCCATGGAGAATATTAAAAAAGAAAAAATAGAATAAAAGATCAATCAATGACTATTCATGATTTAATTCCATATTGAATCAATCCCGTACCGATTCCGAATTATAGGAATTTTTGTTATGGTAAAACTTCGTTTGAAACGATGTGGTAGAAGGCAACGTGCGACTTGAATGACATGATCGGCTGTGGATTTTTACATCCATCATCTTCAATGAGGATGCTCTTGGCTCGACATATTTTGTTCTGTTTCACCATTACTCCACGATGTTGGGTTGTAATGTAAATAAAATAGTACATGATGGAGCTCGAGAATAAATGATTATCAGAGGCAGGATCTAGGGTTAGTGCCAATTAATAATTTGGAACGACTTCGTAAGTATATCTTCGATATAGAAAAGGTCAAATTGGACCGACTTTTCAATAAAAAAAAGTTTGCTGTAATTGGTGAGACTATTTCGATGATAAAGAAGTGTATCACAGGGGAATTAATGGAATTGAATCGTTCGTATGATTCTTCGACGTAAAGAAATAGCCAAAAGGTATGTTGCTGCCGTTCCGGAAGATTAAAGATCACCGAAGTAATGTCTAAACCTAATGATTCAAGGATAAGTGATTCCAAAACAAGAAAACACCATTTTCAATGATTGTCTCAATCAAGTGGATTGGATCATAATAAGTAAGAAATGGAAATATATTCCAGACGAGACAAAAAAGGGGTTATAGACCGCTCAATAAATATTTATTTAAGGATTTTTTAAGGATTTCTTTTTTAGTCCTTTGAGAATTACCCAACTTGAGTTATGAGGACGAATGATATTTTTATTTTATAGGAAGGAAGAAGGAAAAAAGACGACTTCAATCATAATTTAATTGATGATTTCAAGGATCCGTTTGCTATAGATTTATATCCATAAATTTTAATCATTCTTTCTCGAGCCGTATGAGGAGAAAACTTCCTATACGTTTCCAGGGGGGGGGGGGGTATTGCCCATCGATCTATCCCAATGAGCCACCTATCGAATCATTGCAATTGATGTCAGATCCCGAAGAGAGGGAAGAGATCTTCGGAAAGTAGGCTTTTACGACCCGATAAAGAATCAAACTTATTTAAATGTTCCTGCTATTCTCTATTTCCTTGAAAAAGGAGCTCAACCCACGGGAACTGTTCATGATATTTCAAAAAAGGCAGAGGTATTTAAGGAACTTCGAGTTAATCAAACAAAATGAAATTAATGAAATCAAAAGATGGACCGGTATAGTAGCTAGTTCTAGTTTTGTTTCATTGTTTCTTCGCCACTCTCTTGCTATATTCATACCTATTCGCTATTGTTCCTATATGGTTTGAGATAATGTAAGCACAAAGAATGACAAAGAATTTCTTTGTCTTTTTATATTTATATGAATATGAGAGGGATAGAAAAAGGATAATATTATATGTCATAACTGAAATCCATGAAATTATGGGATTACCATTAATCTGATGGTTTTCCTTGGGACTCCCTCACCTCAAGAAACAAGAGGTCAATCTTGGGGCCTATAGTGATAGTGAATAAATACAATATTCTTTTTTACCTACTTCTTCTTTACTTCACTTCATTTTCATTTCTTGTAGTGCCAATCTAACACAAGGCCTTATCTTATTTATATTTAGTTTATTTTATATTGAGTTTATTTATTGTATTTTGTTTGATTTGATTTCCCAATATTTCGTTTGTATTGACAATGGTCTCTCGAACGAATAGAATACAATAGAATTCGATCGTAGATAAATCGATCTATTCTTGCGGTTTCATAGGTTTGGTTTTTTACTTCATTCAAAGGATTGGTTTGAGGGATCGTCTGTGACACAGGAAGTCTTTTTTTTATTTACTAAAGCTATACTTATCTGTGAATCTGCTCTTCTTTATTGTATAGATTTTTTAGAATCATAGTTTCTTCTAAACTTGCTATTATTCTTATGCTTATGTTAGTTCAATGTTTTGACTTGACTGGTTCCGGTAATCAAATCTCTTGATTTTTATTCCGATCGTAATTAGATCCTTATCTGGGTTGCTAACTCAACGGTAGAGTACTCGGCTTTTAAGTGCGGCTATGATCTTTTACACATTTGGATGAAGAGGATTCGTCCATACCATCGGTAGAGTTTGTAAGACCACGACTGATCCTGAAAGGGAATGAATGGAAAAAACAGCATGTCGTATCAATGGATAACTCTGAGAATACTTCATTCTTATCTGGTCATATCAGATCGGTAAAAAATGTCCTTTTGATTCTTAGCTAGAACGGTTCAAAATTCATTCACAGTTGGGTCAAGTGAATAAATGGATAGAGCTATATGGCTCCAATTATAAGGAAAAACCAAAAGCAACGAGTTTCCGTTCTTATCTGAATTCGAACGAATACCCGATCTAATTAGACGTTAAAAATATATTAGTGCCTGATGCGGGAAAGGGCTCTCCTGCGAGTGGATCATTGATTCCTTTAAAAAAAAAATCCTAACTATTCACTGTTCTCCATTAGTTACTGGAGTGTAACCGAATGTGTATAAGAAACGGTGTACTGATAAATATAACTCATTCCAAAGTCAGAAGAGCGATCGGGTTGCAAAAATAAAGGATTTCTAATACACAATCTCTTGTAACTATACCCAAACACGAACGAGTTGGATGGAAAAAGAGAGGATGCGTTGATTAGACGTCTTGTCTCCAGGTATATCAGTTTTTACGATATACCTTGTTAGGACCATATCGCACTATGTATTGATTATTTAATAACCCAAGAAATCCTCCCCCGCATGCGGTTCAAGTTTCATTGCAAACAAATGGATAAATTGCAATACGAATTGCAAGGCTATTTAGAAATAGATAGATACCGGAAACAGCGCTTCTTATATCCACTTCTTTTTCGGGAGTATATCTATGCACTTGCTCATGATCATGGTTTAAATAGTTCGATTTTTTATGAACCCACGGAAAATTTAGGTTATGACAATGACAATAAATCTAGTTCACTAATTGTGAAACGCTTAATTACTCGACTGCATCAACAGAATCATTTGACCATTTCGGTTAATGATTCTAGGTTCGTTGGGCCCAACAGGAGTTTTTATTCTCAAACGATACCAGAGGGTTTTGCAGGAATTATGGAAATTCCATTCTCGGTGCGATTAGTATCTTCCCTAGAAAGAGAAAGAATAGCAAAATATCAGAATTTACGATCGATTCATTCCATATTTCCCTTTTTAGAGGACAAATTATCACATTTATATTATGTTTCAGATATACTAATACCCTACCCAATCCATCTGGAAATCTTGCTTCAAACTCTCCGCACTCGGATACGAGATGCTCCTTCTTTGCATTTATTGAGATGTTTTCTACACGAGCATCATAATTGGAATAGCCTTATTACTTCAAATAAATCCATTTCCATTTTTTCAAAGGAAAATCAAAGATTATTCTTGTTCTTGTATAATTCTCATGTATATGAATGCGAATCCGTATTAGTTTTCCTTCGTAAACAATCCTCTCATTTACGGTCAATATCTTCTCTAGCCTTTCTTGAGAGAACACATTTTTATGGAAAAATAAAACATCTTGTAGTGACGCCTCGTAATGATTCTCAAAGGACCCTGCCCCTCTGGTTCTTCAAGGAACCTTTGATGCATTATGTTAGGTATCAAGGAAAATCAATTATGGCTTCAAGGTGTACTAATTTACTGATGAAGAAATGGAAATATTACCTTGTCAATTTCTGGCAATGTCATTTTCACTTATGGTCTCAACCGGGTAGGATCCATATAAATGAATTATCCAATCATTCTTTCTCTTTTCTGGGCTATCTTTCAGGTGTACGACTAACGCCTTGGGTGATAAGGAGTCAAATGCTAGAGAATTCATTTATGATCGATATTGCTATTAAGAGATTCGATACAATAGTCCCAATTTTTCCTCTGATTGGATCGTTGGTTAAAGCAAAATTCTGTAACGTATCAGGGTATCCTATTAGTAAGTCAGTCTGGG